TCTTGTTCCTGAAAATATTCTATCTATCTCCTAGACGCCGTAGAGAATTGAGAATTTTCATGTCTTTCAATTCTCGTACTCGTAATTGGAAAGTTACGGAAGGAGATCCATCATTTTGCAATGAAAACTACATAAAAAACTCTGGACAATTTCGAAATCAGGCCAAGCGTCTTAATACATATGCAAAAAAATTCATTATTGGCCCACCATTGATTAGAAGATTTAACTTGTATGAATCGCTATTGGTTTGATACGAATAATGGCAGTTGTTTCAGTATGTTAAGGATACAGATGTATCCACAATTCATTTAGAGTTACTTAATAGCCTATTTCTTATACCATATCTCTATCCCGTGAAATTCTCGAGCCGAAAGATGGATGCATATGCTATGTTTCATTTTGCTAAATGATATCAATTAAACGGTGTATCAATTCCATAAATTGGATATAGCAATAAATAAATCAGCAAAATTCTTTTATTTTAGATAGAAGAAACTTTTCTTCTATCTAAAATAAAAGAATGTACCCTTCTATCCAAATCCAATTTGCATCGATAAAATAAATCCAAATTCCAGTAGTAGATGAATAATTGCAAATTTTTGTGTGTACGAGATTAGAATAACTTCAAAATAACTGACATAATTTTTTATTTTTCCTGATCAGAAAAATACATGAAAAAGAAAGGAGGTAGAAAAATTTTTGGATTTATGGTTAAAGAAGAAAAAGAAGAAAACTGGGGTTCTGTTGAATTTCAAGTATTCAGTTTCACCAATAAGATACGGAGACTTGCTTCACATTTGGAATTACACAAAAAAGATTTTTCATCGGAAAGAGGTCTCCGAAGACTTTTGGGAAAACGTCAACGTTTGCTGGCTTATTTGGCAAAGAAAAATAGAGTACGTTATAAGAAATTAATCAGTCAGTTGGATATTAGGGAGCGGTAATTTCATCGTTCGAATTTTTTTTCTTATTTTATTAGTAGTCTTATAGTAGTCTTAGATTTTGCATTTTGATGAGCCTCGTTTTGAGGAATTCATGGAATAATCCATTTTCATGGAATAATGAATTAAGGAAGAAAGGATATGAGTCTACCGCTTACAAGAAAAGATCTCATGATAGTCAATATGGGCCCTCAGCACCCATCAATGCATGGTGTTCTTCGACTGATCGTTACTCTCGATGGTGAAGATGTTATTGATTGTGAACCCATATTAGGCTATTTACACAGAGGAATGGAAAAAATCGCGGAAAACCGAACTATTATACAATACTTACCTTATGTAACACGTTGGGATTATTTAGCTACTATGTTTACAGAAGCAATAACGGTAAATGCACCAGAATTCTTGGAGAATATTCAAATACCCCAAAGAGCCAGCTATATTAGGGTAATTATGTTAGAATTGAGCCGTATAGCTTCTCACTTGTTATGGCTTGGACCTTTTATGGCAGATCTCGGTGCGCAGACTCCTTTTTTTTATATTTTTAGAGAGAGAGAATTAATATATGATCTATTTGAAGCTGCTACAGGTATGCGAATGATGCATAATTACTTTCGCATCGGAGGAGTTGCTGCCGATCTGCCTTATGGATGGATCGATAAATGTTTAGATTTCTGTGATTATTTTTTACGAGGAGTTATTGAATATCAACAACTTATTACACAGAATCCCATTTTTTTGGAACGAGTTGAGGGAGTTGGTTTTATTAGCGGAGAAGAAGCTGTAAATTGGGGCTTATCGGGCCCCATGTTACGAGCTTCTGGAATACAATGGGATCTTCGTAAAGTTGATCTTTACGAGTCTTACAATCAATTCGATTGGAAAGTCCAATGGCAAAAAGAAGGGGATTCATTAGCACGCTATTTAGTACGAATCGGTGAAATGAGGGAATCAATCAAAATTATTCAACAGGCTGTAGAAAAAATTCCTGGGGGCCCTTATGAGAATTTAGAAGTCCGACGCTTTAAGAAAGCAAAGAATTCCGAATGGAATGATTTTGAATATCGATTTCTTGGTAAAAAACCTTCACCCAATTTTGAATTGTCAAAACAAGAGCTTTATGCAAGAGTGGAAGCCCCAAAAGGTGAATTAGGAATTTATCTGGTAGGAGATGATAGTCTTTTCCCCTGGAGATGGAAAATTCGTCCACCCGGTTTTATTAATTTGCAAATTCTTCCTCAGCTAGTCAAAAAAATGAAATTGGCTGATATCATGACGATATTAGGTAGTATAGATATCATTATGGGAGAAGTTGATCGTTGAAATGATAATAGACAGGGTACAGGTAGAAGCTATCAATTCTTTTTCGAACTTGGAATTATTAAAAGAAGTCTATGGACTGATATGGATTCTACCCATTTTGACCCTCTTACTGGGAATCACAATAGAAGTACTCGTAATTGTGTGGTTAGAAAGAGAAATATCCGCATCGATACAACAACGTATTGGTCCTGAATATGCTGGCCCCCTGGGACTGCTTCAAGCTATAGCAGATGGAACTAAGCTACTTTTTAAAGAGGATATCTTGCCATCCCGAGGGGATATTCCCTTATTTAGCATTGGACCGTCTATAGCAGTCATATCAATTTTATTAAGTTTTTTAGTTATTCCTTTGGGATATCGCTTTGTTTTAGCGGATCTTAGTATTGGTGTTTTTTTATGGATTGCCATTTCAAGTATTGCTCCTATTGGTCTTCTTATGGCAGGATATAGCTCAAATAATAAATATTCTTTTTCAGGTGGTCTACGAGCTGCCGCTCAATCTATTAGTTATGAAATCCCATTAACTTTTTGTGTACTAGCAATATCTCTACGTGCGATTCGTTAAAATAGGATCTTTTTCCTCTGAAATTCATTGAATATTTATCCTCCTTTTCTTATTCTATATTCAGGTTAGTAAGTTAAACTAGATAGCTATATGAGTGAAACAAAACTGCTTATTAATTTGTAGTAAAAAGAAAAAATCTCATTTCCTATGTACAAGAAAAAATGGAAGTAAACATAAGCGGTGTAAATTCTTTACCCCAAGGTTGAGATTTTTTGATTAGTCATCATATCTTGAAGCGGGCAATAATAAGGGATTCCCGATACAGAAAGTTGTAATCATAAGGGAATCCATCAAAAGTTAGTGAGGGATTAGAAACACTAAAGTACATAAAGGATTAGTAATGAGGGAATCTAAAGCATTAGATATTTTTCCTCATAAAAGGAATCATAATAAGGACTTGAAATTGGTGGAAATGAGCAAGTAGTACTTTCTTCGGATTCCGATCCAGAGTATGTTCCCATTCACTTGTTAAGGAAATGGCTATCAAGAACGAATTAACCCTTTATTCCTTTTTTCTTTTTAAATACCCCTCGGGGAAAGAAGAATAGGACAAAAGATATGGAATGCAATACAAAAAAAAAGATCTTTATTTATTCTTTCCGTCGTTTATCCATATTCATACAGAATTCTTCATGAACTAATACCCAACTCTTTTCGTTTATTAATTGTTATAACGAGTGTTTTATTCCAAGATTAAGTTATTGCTGAACAAAGAAAAAGTACCATTATATTATAAAGGATGAGATGAATTCCGAAGCGTTTTTTATTATTCTAGCAGACAGAATTCCTTTGGTCTAATTTAGGACGTTGAAATCGATTTTATCTTAGATAATTCTAACTACGCCCAAGAAGATAATAACGAAATGAAACAGTACTTTCCTTTTTTCTGATCATAGAGGAGCCGTATGAAACTAAGGTTTCATGTACGGTTTTGGAATAGCGGTGGGAACTGTGATGTTATCGTCGACTATGATTATCCAACAGTTCAAGTACAGTTGATATAGTTGAAGCACAGTCAAAATATGGTTTTTTTGGATGGAATCTTTGGCGTCAGCCTATAGGTTTTCTGGTTTTTCTAATTTCTTCTTTGGCGGAATGTGAAAGATTACCCTTTGATTTACCAGAAGCGGAGGAAGAATTAGTAGCAGGTTATCAAACCGAATATTCTGGTATCAAATATGGTTTATTTTATCTTGTTTCTTACCTAAATTTATTAGTTTCCTCTTTATTTGTAACAGTTCTCTACTTAGGCGGGTGGAATTTGTCTATTCCCTATATATCCTTTTTTGGATTTTTCCAAATGAATAAAATGGTTGGAATTCTAGAAATGACAATGAGTATCTTTATTACATTAACTAAAGCTTATTTATTTCTCTTCATTTCTATCACAATAAGATGGACTTTACCCAGGATGAGAATGGATCAGTTATTAAATCTTGGATGGAAATTTCTTTTACCTATTTCCCTGGGCAATCTCTTATTAACAACTTCTTCCCAACTTGTTTCACTATAAAATAAGATAATACAATAACAGTAAGAATATTTTCAACACAAAAGTTCTCTCAAACAAGAGAAAGAAACATACCTTTTTCATAGATATTTCGAATATGTTCCCTATGGTAACTGGGTTCATGAGTTATGGTCAACAAACAATACGCGCAGCAAGGTACATTGGTCAAAGTTTCATAATTACCTTATCCCACACAAATCGTTTACCTATAACGATTCACTACCCCTATGAAAAATCAATTACATCGGAGCGTTTCCGGGGGCGAATCCACTTTGAATTTGATAAATGTATTGCTTGTGAAGTATGTGTTCGCGTATGCCCTATAGATCTACCTCTTGTGGATTGGAGATTTGAAAAGGATATTAAAAGGAAACAATTGCTTAATTATAGTATTGATTTCGGAGTTTGTATATTTTGTGGTAATTGTGTTGAGTACTGTCCGACAAACTGTTTATCAATGACTGAAGAATATGAACTTTCTACTTATGATCGTCATGAATTGAATTACAATCAAATTGCTTTGAGTCGGTTACCAATCTCCATAATGGGAGATTACACAATTCAAACAATTAGGAATTCAACTCAAAGTAAAATAGACGAAGAAAAATCTTGGAATTCAAGAACGATTACTGATTACTAGAATTTTTTTGTTAGAATCCAAAAGTTCTTTACTAACTAGAAAGAAAAACGAATACCTACTGCTTATTGCAAATTATTCCTGATTTTAAACCAGAGTAGATTTTCGTGATGTGATTTCTAACTATAGAAAGAACTTATATACAATATACAAAAAAATTTCCTAATCCCTTTTTTCTTCCTTGAATCTTTTAGTTTTAGTCAGTTCATGAAAAAATTTATACTATTAATTTCTTCTTATCCATAATGGATTTACCTGGGCCAATACATGAAATTCTTGTGCTATTTGGGGGATTTGTTCTTCTACTAGGGGGTCTAGGGGTGGTATTACTTACCAACCCAACTTTTTCTGCTTTTTCGCTAGGATTAGTTCTTGTTTGTATATCCTTATTCTATATTTTATTGAATTCCTACTTTGTAGCTGTGGCACAACTTCTTATTTATGTGGGAGCTATAAATGTCTTGATCATATTTGCCGTAATGTTCGTAAATGGCTCAGAATGGTCTAAAGATAAGAATTTTTGGACTATTGGAGATGGGTTCACTTCACTCGTTTGTATAACTATTCCTTTTTCACTAATGACTACTATCCCAGATACGTCATGGTATGGAATTCTTTGGACTACAAGATCAAACCAAATAGTAGAACAGGGTCTCATAAATAACGTTCAACAAATTGGGATTCATTTAGCAACCGATTTTTATCTTCCATTTGAACTCATTTCCATAATTCTTCTAGTTTCTTTAATAGGTGCAATTACTATGGCTCGGCAATAAGAAATACTTAGAATGAGTCAAAATTATAAGAATTTCAAATCTAAAATAAATCACTAAAGAACCACAATTTTGATTTAGTAAAACCCATCTACTGCCAACAAATACCTTCTTTTCTCTTTTGTTGTGTAATTGTTCTATTCTAATTAATTCAATCGGTTCAATTCTTGTCCCCATATTGAAATGAATCGAGATTGATAAGGAGTTAGTTAATGATGTTTGAGCATGTACTTTTTTTGAGTGTCTATTTATTTTCGATTGGTATCTATGGATTGATCACAAGCCGAAACATGGTTAGAGCTCTAATATGCCTTGAACTTATACTGAATTCAATTAATCTAAATCTCGTAACATTTTCTGATCTATTTGATAGCCGCCAATTAAAAGGAGACATTTTCGCAATTTTTGTTATAGCCCTTGCGGCTGCTGAAGCAGCTATTGGATTATCCATTCTTTCTTCCATCCATCGTAATAGGAAATCAACTCGTATCAATCAATCTAATTTTTTGAATAATTAGACATAGAATCTTCTAAACAAAGGGACACATATAATAATAATATGAAATATTAACATGAATACTATTTATTATTTGAGAATATCTATTTTTTGAGTAGGTTATTCCATAGTATTCTTTTTTACTTAGTTGAATTTTTGCAATTCATTGATATTGCAATTTGAATATTGCAATAATTTATATTGAAAAGACGATAGCCAATTTATTGGCTAATTCGAATTCGTATATACAATTCGTATAATTATGATTGTTGAAGCCCAAAATTCAAGTCTCTTGGCTCTTTTCATGCTTTCTCACAAACGGATTAAGAAATATATTGCATTATTTGTTGAAGTTTGGATAAACCATTGCTTCGTCTGGTGTCTACAATACATTTGATTGATATAGTACTAATTTCATTTTGACCAGATCGAAAATTTTTATGTTGAAAAGGAAAATTTATAGATCCAATGTCACATTCCGTAAAAATTTATGATACATGTATAGGATGCACTCAATGTGTACGAGCTTGTCCAACAGATGTATTAGAAATGATACCTTGGGATGGATGTAAAGCCAAGCAAATTGCTTCCGCGCCAAGAACCGAAGATTGTGTGGGTTGTAAGAGATGCGAATCCGCCTGCCCAACAGATTTTTTAAGTGTCCGCGTTTATTTAGGACCTGAGACAACCCGCAGCATGGCTCTATCTTATTGATACGTTACAAAAAATTCCACTTGAATCGTCTGATTCCTCTTTACCGAAGAAGCCTGTGCTCAAAATAATCGAGCACGGGCTTTTCTGGTCAAAACGTATCTTGTCTTTATCACTTTATCATGAGTTCTTTTCCTTGGTTAACAATACTTGTTGTTTTGCCGATATTTGCGGGTTCATTAATTTTCTTTTTACCTCATAGGGGAAACAAAATCGTTAGGTGGTATACTATGTCTATTTGTTTATTAGAATTCCTTCTAATGACTTATGCATTCTGTTATCATTTCCAATTGGAGGATCCCTTAATCCAATTAAAAGAGGATTCTAAATGGATAGATGTCTTCAATTTCCACTGGAGATTGGGAATCGATGGACTTTCATTAGGATCTATTTTATTGACAGGATTTATGACTACTTTAGCTACTTTAGCAGCTTGGCCGGTTACCCGGAATTCCCGATTATTCTATTTCCTGATGCTAGCAATGTATAGCGGTCAAATAGGATTATTTTCTTCGCGAGACCTTTTACTTTTTTTTATCATGTGGGAGTTAGAATTAATTCCTGTTTACTTACTTTTATCCATGTGGGGGGGGAAGAGGCGTCTCTATTCAGCTACAAAGTTTATTTTGTATACTGCAGGTGGTTCCATTTTTTTCTTAATCGGAGTTCTAGGTATGGGCTTATACGGTTCCAACGAACCAAGATTAGATTTGGAAAGATTAATTAATCAATCATACCCTGCAACATTGGAAATACTATTTTATTTTGGCTTCCTTATTGCTTATGCTGTCAAATTGCCGATTATACCCCTACATACGTGGTTACCAGATACCCATGGGGAAGCGCATTACAGTACATGTATGCTTTTAGCGGGAATCCTATTAAAGATGGGAGCATACGGATTGATTCGGATCAATATGGAATTGTTACCTCATGCTCATTATCTATTTTCCCCTTGGTTAGTAATAATAGGAGCGATGCAAATAATCTATGCAGCTTCAACTTCTCTTGGCCAACGCAATTTCAAAAAAAGAATAGCCTACTCCTCCGTCTCTCACATGGGTTTCATTATTATAGGAATTGGTTCCATAACCAACATTGGACTCAATGGAGCTATTTTACAAATATTATCCCATGGATTTATTGGGGCTACACTTTTTTTCTTAGCGGGAACGGCTTGTGATAGAATGCGCCTTGTTTATCTCGAAGAACTGGGAGGGGTTTCTATCCCAATGCCAAAAATTTTTACCATGTTTAGTAGCTTTTCAATGGCTTCTCTTGCCTTACCAGGAATGAGTGGTTTTGTTGCGGAATTAGTAGTATTTTTTGGACTCATTACTAGTCCAAAATTTCTGTTAATGCCAAAAATGCTAATTACTTTTGTAATGGCAATTGGAATGATATTAACTCCTATTTATTTATTATCTATGTTACGACAGATGTTCTATGGATACAAGCTATTTCATGTTCCAAACGCAAATTTTGAGGATTCCGGCCCGCGAGAACTCTTTCTTTTAATCTGTATCTTTTTACCAGTAATAGGAATCGGTATTTATCCAGATTTTGTTCTCTCGCTATCCGTTGACAGGGTAGAGGCTCTGTTATCCAATTATTATCCTAAATAGGATTTTTTTTCTTCTACTAGTCCGCTCTATATTCCATAGTGGAAATACTAAAAAATTCAGAAAAAAGTAAAAGAGTCTAATTAGATCTATCTCGAATTTTTGAGAACCCTTTGAGAAGGCGTTCAAGGGGTTCTCAAATCAAACACAAAAATGGAAGTTTTTTCCATTTCATTAAGGTTTTATGTTATGTAATCATTTAGATGGGTAATGTAAATGAACCATAACTATGTAAACCTATTCCTAATAGATTGATACCAAAATAACAGATCCAAATTATAAGAAATCCTATGGAAGCTACAAATGCTGACTTCGTACCCTTCCAATTTGGATTTGTTCTACTATGTAAATAAATTGCAAATATGGTCCAAGTAATAAATGCCCAAGTTTCTTTAGGATCCCAATTCCAGTAGGATCCCCACGCCTCATTAGCCCATACTGCTCCACAAAGAATACCTATGGTTAAAAGGGTAAACCCTAGACTAATGACACGAGAACTCCAAGAATCCAAACGCTCAATTAATTGATATTTGTAATAATTTGGAAATAAAGGAAAAAAGGTGCTTTTTAAAGCACTTCTTTTTGCATAGAAATATTCAATCTCATTAAAGAAAAATGTTTTAAGCAAAACATTTTTCTTCTTTTTCGAAAAGAAATCTAAATTCTTTCGAAATCTAATCATTAGAAGAGCGGCGGATAATAAGGATCCGCACAAAAGAGTCGCATAGCTTAGTAACATCATACTGACATGCATCATTAACCACTGAGATTGTAGAGCAGGTACTAGTATTGTGGATTGATGCATTTCAGTTAAAAGACCCGACGTGGCAAAGCCTTGCGTTAAAATAGTACTCGGCGTAGTTATTGTGCTTAAATCATTTTTAGAGTTCTGTATCTTAGGAATCATATGAAGAATATACAGAGCCCATGAAAGGAAGATCAATGACTCATATAAATTACTTAATGGAAAATGTCCCGAAGAAGCCCAACGAGAAACTAAGAATCCTGTTATACAGAAAAAAGTGGCTATCATTCCTTTTTCTGACGAATCACGCAATCCCCCAAGTTCACGAACTAATAAGGTTATTAAATGAATCGTAATCACAATTGAAATTGTTGAGAAAGAAATATGAGTTAGTATATGTTCTAAAGTTGCAAATAGCATAAGGAGAAGGTCCCATTACAAAATTGGAAATTTCGAATTGAATCCATTTTATTTTATAATCTATTGTATTCTTTTTCGAGACTGCCGCCACTCGGACTCGAACCGAGATGCTTGAGCACTGCTTCCTAAGAGCAGCGTGTCTACCAATTTCACCATGGCGGCTAAGTTGAAATAATAGGTTTATTAAAAGAATATTAAGTTATTTTCTCGCGAATCGTCGAGATTGGAAGATTCCATAGAATTTAGGACATTAGAATCTTCATTAAAATAGACTTCGTTTGGTAGTATCGTTGCGAATTTTTTAACAAAAAAATTCTTGCTTTGCCCAATAGAAACTTTGAAAGAGTTGGAACAATTTTTTCTCAGTTGCAATATAGAACTAATTTTTTTGTTAATTTAGGATAAGATAGGTAGAAGTTGTAAGTCTTATTGCAGGAATACTCTACTTTTCATAATAGAATCCCCTTTTTTTATTTATTATACGGATTCTATTACGAAAAGTTCATTGATAGGAAAAGAATATTTAGGTCACAGTATACCAAAAACCCTTTTTTTATATATCAGAGAGGTTTGTTCTAAGAATATTGTACCGAGGAATTCGACACATAAAAGTAAACTCATTAATTAATCCTAATTATTCCTAATTATTCATATTAAATAATTGGAATTTTTTGGGGATAGGTCAATTCATATTATCCCAAAACCCTATTATTTGTTTGTTTGTTGCCGAGAAAAACCCTTTGGTTTTGGATGCTCGCTGACGCCAGAAAATGATCTTGATTTTGCTAAAGAATAAGATTGTACTATGGAAAAATAAGTCTTTTTCTTCCAAAGATTTTTACGAATACGCTTTTTTGACATCGAAGTACGTTTTTTTGGAACTGCCATTCAAAAAGGAAATTACTTTTTTCTAGTTGTATGTGAAAGACATCTATTGCCGCAAATCAATCCATCTTTCTTCTTTTTCTTAGTATTTATACTTAGATACTAAAAGATATTGAAATTCTGAATTCTTTTTTACTTCATTTTGTCTAATGCGGATAAGACAAGAGTTTTTTAACATATTCTATATTTTTTTTAGACTTTGTTTTAATAATATAGAATATATACAAAGGTTTTCTATTTAAATCAATTTATATTTCAAGTATACTCTCCATATACAGATATAAGGTATGGGGGCCTATCCCCCATATAAGACGGGAGGATAAAAGGAAGGGAAAATTCAATCAAATAGTTAATTAAAGTATTCCAGAATTGAATTCCAATCAATTTGAGTTACGAAACAAGGGAGCTGCTTCATTTTAATACAAAAAAATATTAAAGTAAAATGATTCAATCTTTTTTTTGTATTTTAATAAAAGTCCTTCTTTAGGTAATAACTAGGTAACGAAGTTATTTCATTAACTTTTTGACTTTAACCAACAAAACCTATTCTTATTTTTTGATTGTTTCAATGAGAAAATTTTTGAAAAATTAAGAATTCTAGTATTTTTTTATTCCTTCAGAAATAGATAAGAATTAGTTTGGTGAATCGGAAACTTTTTTCAATTTTATAGAAAAATTGAAGTAAAATTTTCAAGTAAAAATTGCAATTTCTTTTCTTATGGAACATACATATCAATATGCATGGGTAATCCCTCTTCTCCCACTTCCAGTTATTATGTCAATGGGGTTTGGACTTTTTCTTGTTCCAACAGCAACAAAAAATCTTCGTCGCATATGGGCTTTTCCTAGTGTTTTACTTTTAAGTATAGCTATGGTATTCTCAGTTCACCTGTCTATTCAACAAATAAATGGAAGTTCTATCTATCAATATCTATGGTCTTGGACCGTCAATAATGATTTTTCCTTAGAATTTGGATACTTAATCGACCCGCTTACTTCTATTATGTTAATACTAATTACTACTGTAGGAATCCTGGTTCTTATTTATAGTGATGATTATATGTCTCACGATGAGGGATATTTGAGATTTTTTGTTTATATAAGTTTTTTCAATACTTCCATGTTGGGATTGGTTACTAGTTCCAATTTGATACAAATTTATTTTTTTTGGGAGCTTGTGGGAATGTGTTCCTATTTATTGATAGGCTTTTGGTTTACACGGCCAATTGCAGCGAGTGCTTGTCAAAAAGCTTTTGTAACTAATCGTGTAGGGGATTTTGGTCTGTTATTAGGAATTCTAGGTTTTTTTTGGATAACAGGTAGTTTAGAGTTTCGGGATTTGTTTAAAATAGCTAATAACTGGATTCCTAATAATGAGATTAACTCCTTGCTTACTATTTTGTGTGCTTTTTTATTATTCCTTGGTGCAGTTGCGAAATCGGCACAATTCCCTCTTCACGTATGGTTACCCGATGCTATGGAAGGACCCACCCCCATTTCAGCTCTTATACACGCAGCAACTATGGTTGCTGCGGGGATTTTTCTTATAGCTCGACTTCTTCCTCTTTTCATATCCCTACCTTTGATAATGAGTTTCATTTCTTTAATAGGTACACTAACACTTTTCTTAGGAGCCACTTTAGCTCTTGCTCAGAGAGATATTAAAAGAAGCTTAGCCTATTCTACAATGTCTCAATTGGGTTATATGATGTTAGCTCTAGGTATAGGTTCTTATCAAGCTGCTTTATTCCATTTGATCACTCATGCTTATTCGAAAGCTTTATTATTCTTGGGATCCGGATCTGTTATTCATTCAATGGAACCTCTTGTTGGATATTCACCAGATAAAAGTCAGAATATGGTTCTTATGGGTGGTTTAAGAAAATACATTCCAATTACAAGAACTTGTTTTTTATGGGGTACCCTTTCTCTTTGTGGTATTCCACCTCTTGCTTGCTTCTGGTCCAAAGATGAAATCCTTAGTAATAGTTGGTTATATTCACCCTTTTTTGGAATAATAGCTTCTTTTACTGCAGGATTAACTGCGTTTTATATGTTTCGGATATATTTACTTACTTTTGATGGGTATTTGCGTGTTCATTTTCAAAATTACAGTAGTACTAAAGAGGATTCGTTGTATTCAATATCGTTATGGGGAAAAAGGATATCTAAAGGAGTCAATAGAGATTTCGTTTTATCAACAGCGAAGAGTGGAGTTTCTTTTTTTTCACAAAATCTATCCAAAATTCATGTTAATACAGGAAATAGGATAGGGTCCTTTAGTACTTCATTGGGGACTAAAAACACTTTTGTCTATCCTCATGAACCGGGAAATACTATGCTATTTCCTCTTCTTATATTACTGCTTTGTACTTTGTTTATTGGATCTATAGGAATCCATTTTGATAATGAAATAGGGGAATTAACCATATTATCAAAGTGGCTAACTCCCTCAATCAACTTTTTCCAAGAAAGTTCTAATTCTTCCATAAATTCATATGAATTTATCACTAATGCAATTTCTTCTGTAAGTCTAGCTATTTTTGGTCTATTCATAGCATATATGTTTTATGGATCTGCTTACTCTTTTTTTCAGAATTTGGATTTAATAAATTCCTTTGTAAAAGGGGGTCCGAAAAAGTATTTTTTCCATCAACTAAAAAAAAAGATATATAGTTGGTCATATAATCGCGGTTATATAGATATTTTCTATACTAGGACCTTTACCTTGGGTATAAGAGGATTAACCGAACTAACGCAGTTTTTCGACAAGGGTGTCATTGATGGAATTACCAATGGAGTAGGTCTTGCTAGTTTTTGTATAGGAGAAGAAATTAAATATGTAGGGGGAGGTCGAATTTCGTCTTATTTATTCTTTTTTTTATGTTATGTATCTGTGTTCTTATTCTTTTTTCTTTCTTAAGGAATTCCCCTATCTCCTGCCTAAGTAGCTTTCCTATTTGCCGATTTTTTCCATTCCTCTGTGTAAATAGCCTAATATGGGTTCACAATCAATAACATCTTCACCATCGAGAGTAACGATCAGTCGAAGAACACCATGCATTGATGGGTGCTGAGGGCCCATATTGACTATCATGAGATCTTTTCTTGTAAGCGGTAGACTCATATCCTTTCTTCCTTAATTCATTATTCCATGAAAATGGATTATTCCATGAATTCCTCAAAACGAGGCTCATCAAAATGCAAAATCTAAGACTACTATAAGACTACTAATAAAATAAGAAAAAAAATTCGAACGATGAAATTACCGCTCCCTAATATCCAACTGACTGATTAATTTCTTATAACGTACTCTATTTTTCTTTGCCAAATAAGCCAGCAAACGTTGACGTTTTCCCAAAAGTCTTCGGAGACCTCTTTCCGATGAAAAATCTTTTTTGTGTAATTCCAAATGTGAAGCAAGTCTCCGTATCTTATTGGTGAAACTGAATACTTGAAATTCAACAGAACCCCAGTTTTCTTCTTTTTCTTCTTTAACCATAAATCCAAAAATTTTTCTACCTCCTTTCTTTTTCATGTATTTTTCTGATCAGGAAAAATAAAAAATTATGTCAGTTATTTTGAAGTTATTCTAATCTCGTACACACAAAAATTTGCAATTATTCATCTACTACTGGAATTTGGATTTATTTTATCGATGCAAATTGGATTTGGATAGAAGGGTACATTCTTTTATTTTAGATAGAAGAAAAGTTTCTTCTATCTAAAATAAAAGAATTTTGCTGATTTATTTATTGCTATATCCAATTTATGGAATTGATACACCGTTTAATTGATATCATTTAGCAAAATGAAACATAGCATATGCATCCATCTTTCGGCTCGAGAATTTCACGGGATAGAGATATGGTATAAGAAATAGGCTATTAAGTAACTCTAAATGAATTGTGGATACATCTGTATCCTTAACATACTGAAACAACTGCCATTATTCGTATCAAACCAATAGCGATTCATACAAGTTAAATCTTCTAATCAATGGTGGGCCAATAATGAATTTTTTTGCATATGTATTAAGACGCTTGGCCTGATTTCGAAATTGTCCAGAGTTTTTTATGTAGTTTTCATTGCAAAATGATGGATCTCCTTCCGTAACTTTCCAATTACGAGTACGAGAATTGAAAGACATGAAAATTCTCAATTCTCTACGGCGTCTAGGAGATAGATAGAATATTTTCAGGAACAAGAAAACCAGAAGAATCTTTCTCTCTATTCACTACCATTCCGCGTCTTCGACTTCTATTAGTTTCTTTTCTTCTTTAATGCAATAGCTATAGTTTGATATAGAATCCATTTCTCAAAGTAATGGAAACCTTTCTCTTATAGGAAATGGTTCGAAAATCGCTATTCC